TCCACTGTGCGAATTTCATTTCTATCCAATTTGAATATCAGAATAGTGGATATAGTTATGATTCAATAGGTTAGGTCCACTTACTTTTTTTTAGAATCTTTGCCAATTTTTGATTGGAATAATAGAAAAAGTAATATCTGACAACTAAAAAAAAAAGAAAAATATATATATAGAAAAGAATACTATTTCACTTTCTAACTAGAATGAGTTTACTCTATTCGAATGAATTCGAATGATAACAATAACTTAATCGAATTTATTTATATTTCAAATTCGATTAATGAAATTCAACTATTCATTAGTTTTTTTTTATTACAAACATAAACTTCTTAAAAATATCAAGAATATATCTATTCTTACTTCAAATTAGGAATACTACCGTTGTCATTTTATGACAAAAAAAGCCCCTTATCGGATTTGAACCGATGACTTACGCCTTACCATGGCGTTACTCTACCACTGAGTTAAAGGGGCGCTATTTGAGTCAATCCCCGAATAAGGAACTAGTCGATAGGAATATGAGTTTAGTACATTTATTTGTTACTGCATATACTTATTATATATACTTAATATATATAAATTCATATATATATATATACATAGATCTATTTTTTGTACATAGCAACTCATTAACGAGCAATAAATTGGATTTACTTGGTGAGTCTAGTTAAAAAAATCATTTATTGATATTGGATTTGATAAATAACAATGGAATTTTTTCAAAACCGATTCGAATTGAAGTCGTCTTCATCATAACACGAAATTCATTCATTTCATTAATACATGTACCGACTAATTCAAATATTTCAACGTTTGACAAATGGATTCAAATTGTCCTGTCCCTCAACCCAATTCTTATTCATCTTCATCCCTTATTTATTTACGCAATTTCCAAATGAATTCTCGTTTTTTTATTTCCCGGCTTAGTGTGAGATAGAAATATACCCAATTCAATCTTCTTAACACTGAATGAAAGTGAAAGAAATGAGGTCTTAATGCCGCGCCTGTTCCAGCAAATCAATCATTCCCCGAAAGGATTCTCTGTTTATTTTGTTTTCTTTCGCATTACTTATTTTTATTTTCTATTTTTTTAATTCTAGATTGGTGATTGGAATGAACAATTTCGAAATTTAAATGATGAATCAAAAAATTTTTAGGGATTCTGAAAGATGGGAAGATCCTTCTGATCGAATCATATCATTCGATTATATTGACAATTTCAAAAAACCGTTCATACTATGAACATAGTAGAATGGCGGTCGGGCAAGTATGCCCCCATCGTCTAGTGGTTTAGGACATCTCTCTTTCAAGGAGGCAACGGGGATTCGACTTCCCCTGGGGGTAGGGTACTACGAAATGAAATTGATCAGGGATTATCAATAAGGACTAAAATTGATTCTTCCTGGGTCGATGCCCGAGTGGTTAATGGGGACGGACTGTAAATTCGTTGGCAATATGTCTACGCTGGTTCAAATCCAGCTCGGCCCAAAAATTGATCCACCATGAAATGATATAACCCATTGGGTGTTCTCTGAAAATCACCGATGGGCTCGGATATAGAAGAATAGAATCTCGAGTGCTATTTCTTTTTTCCATATTACATAATTACATATTTTTCCTCGAATTTTGCAAAACTCCGATCGGGATCTGTAAGTATAAAGTCTAAGGAGGGGGTTAAAGTCAAAAAAAGAGTCTTTTTTGTTTCCTTGATTCATTTATTTTTCAATCAAGTTGGCAATAACGAACGGATTACAAGTAATCCGTGTCGATCTCGCTAAAGTCCAGACCCCTAAAAAGATATATCAATATATACATATAAGTCTGCCTCTTTCAGTTACAGTACAGGGGTTTGAATCTCCAATAGAAAAACAAAGAGTTTGGTAAGAATATGTATGCTATACGACCTTTTCCCTGGGATTGTAGTTCAATTGGTCAGAGCACCGCCCTGTCAAGGCGGAAGCTGCGGGTTCGAGCCCCGCCAGTCCCGATTGATACAAATCCAATCCAAAAAATATCAATTGATTTCGTGTGTGAAAGGAAATAAAACTAAAAAAAATATCATTTCTAACAGGGATACCCTTTATGGTTTCTTTTTTAGTTTTAAAGTAAAGGTTCGGACGAAGAAAGAAAAAGGAATTTTTGATTGCATCAGAAAGTTATTTTTTTTTTGGTCTGGATAAAAGATCTTCCTACATTATACTATATTTATTATTGACGCTGAATTGATTTGATAGCTCAGATATTGTTATTCGTGATATTGATCACGATTTGATATCATCCAGATAAAATTTATACCATTGAATTTAGTGACGAAAGATTGATCATTTCGATGGGATTAAATCCCGAAGTATTTATTAGAAATTAAAGAGAAAGAAAACATAGAGATTATGGAAGTAAATATTCTCGCATTTATAGCTACTGCACTCTTCATTCTAGTTCCTACTGCCTTTTTACTTATAATTTATGTAAAAACGGTAAGTCAAAGTAACTAATTTTACTTAAACACGACTTCTGATTTCTTATCAATGCAACGATGAAAAAAAGGGATTTCCATTTCGGGTCTTTGTTTTAAATAAAATGATCAGACTACAATCAGCAGATTTCTATGAAATCCAGATAGTATTGTAGAAAGAAATCAAATCTATTTCTTTCTACCATACTATCTATTATGGTAGCGTAAAAATAGAATGTTTTACTTATTAAAAAAAAAAATAATCTTTTTAGTATTCCAAAAAATGAATTGATTGTTGATTAAATGGATAAAATAATTGACAGATGATCCGGGGATTCTATTAAAAACTTTTTCATATTTACAAAAGATTGGTGGTAACTAGTTCATCAAAATAGAAATCTTAAAAAGAATTAGGTTTGGAATAGTAATCTGTTTTCAATTCCCAGTATTCCCGGGACAGTAAAATCGGAACAATTCAAATATTTGTTTGATTTAAAGAGTATTTTTTTTTTTTCTATATTATACATAGAATACATTACACCACTGGAATAGAATAGAAGTTCAAAATACAGATAGAAAATTAGTATTAATAAAATAACTAAATTCACATAGTTAAAAAATGGAAGAACCCAGCTATAAAACAATTGAGACAGTTTGATCCCTTAACTCAATTAGTAGTACCTTAGAGTCCGCTTCTTCCCCATACTACAAGGGAAAGGGAAAATGTAAAAACGACCATTAAAGCAGCCCAAGCAAGGCTTACTATATCCATGTAAATTTTGTCTCCTATCAATATGAAGAAATTATTTTATTATTCTTTACTAACTCATTTTTCTTGTATTATTTTAGTTTTTATTTTTCACTAAAAATGATAATATATAAAATCTTTTCATAATAGTGGAATCGCTGGTACAGAGTCAAAAAAAGATTCCGTCATAAGACCATTCACGAAACATCCAATTAGAACATCTAACAAGTTCTTATCTGATTTCTATTTCTAGTAGAATTGAAAAATGGTAAGTCTAAATAAAAAAATATCCTTGGGAGTTGTAAGGGAATGAATCATACTAAATAGGTAGGAATAAAAAGACCTGTGTTTTATTTTGCCCCCCATTTAATTAAGTCAAAAGTAAAAAATATAGAATCAAGATAGATTCCTTTGCATACTCTTATTTCCATTGGATCTAATCCTTATTGTATCCCGATTCGTTCTTTAAAACAATTGGAAAACAGCCTCTGAAAATCTTTTACTAGAGATTATCAAAAAGAATTTTATTTTTCTTAGAATGGAAATAGAAATTATTTTTGAATTGGATTAAATAAAAATGAAATTCATAATAAAAAAAAAAAAGAATATGAATATCAAATTAGAACTATTGAAATTTAAATAAATAATAAAAAAATAAATCCAATTCCATATTCAATTTCATTAATCTAACAAATATGGAATAAATGCAGAAGCGTTCATATACTTTACATAAGTTTGTATACAAGGTTTTTCTTCAACCCTTTCCCCAACTGAAAATGGAATTATGCTCCCCGTCCGACCTATCCCTATCCAATGTAATTCAAGACCCAATCAGTAGAGGGACACTACAGTAGTAGTGGAGTGAAAGGACTATCATTTCAAGATTGATCTATTCCTTTTCACTACTCTAATGAATTTTTCATTGAATCCGGAAAAAGTTTATAGCATTTTAGAGAAGAAACCTCCCGGTGCTTAGAATTTTGAATCAAACAAGTCTCAAGAGCCCTTTCCCTAAATTTGCTTCCGCTGGAAAAAAATACAAAGTTTTCTGTATCAACAAAACGGAAAAAACTATTTTAATTCTCTTGTCGATCAGATCAGGCGACACCCGGATTTGAACTGGGGTAAAAGGATTTGCAGTCCCCCGCCTTACCACTCGGCCATGCCGCCAAAACGATACAAAAAAATATATTACCCCTCCTCTCAAAAAACCAAAAAAGGGTTCTAAAATTATTTTTTAGATGTGTTTGTATCTTAAATTCCGTTTTCTTTAATCCCCTTTGTTCTATTGAAAAAAAAAAAAATAAATAAACGCATACCTTTCAGTCGCAAACAAAAGAAAAGTCAAAATTTCGGGACAAATAGCAACCGTTAACTACAAATTCTGGAATAATTCTTGAATCTGAATCTATTCTTTCCTAATGAGAAAAAAAATAGAAATTGATACATAACCAATCAATATTATGATTTTTTTTAATAATCCCTCTCTATTTCAATTATAACAGCTACTGTTAATATATGTCAACCCAGAACATAAATTTTCATTGTTACACAGATATTATCTAATCGGGTATCTTATTCGTATATAATATAATATATATATAATATATAATACCTATATTATAGGGAATTTTCAAAAAAATTCTCGTGCTTTCATTTTTTTGCCAATTTTTCATTAAATAGATTGATGAATGAATAGAAAAAACAAATTAACACGACACGTGCTGTCCCGAACAAAAAGGACAGCAATAAAGTAAAAGTAAGAGACATATATAGATAGCTATAGCTGAAGTTATATTTATGCATGTTTAATAAACCCAAGTCTTTTTATGCACTGCGACCGTATTATCAAATTCTACAAAAAATAGGTAAAAATATCTCCGTTCTTTGTGAATTCTCATTCTTTTTTGAACACTTGAAATGGTAAAGGGATAAAAAAAGAAATTGTATATTTTTTCTGACTCATGGAGCCGAGCAAATACTTAATTCATTTTTGAGTATCAATCAAATTGGAATATGTAATATGTAATATCATACTATACTAATAGTATAAATAGAATTCTTTTTTTTTGAGATTCTTAAAAAAACCCCGAAGTCTAGGTGCAATTTATCAATTTGTTTCCATTTACTTAGATTTATTACTTAAGATTCTATTTGTTTGTATTGTTGCAAATTCCAATTTGAGTATAAAATTTCCTCTTTTCATAATAGGTATAGATTTCATAAACGTAGTTAGGTAAAATTTCATGTGATTCGGTAAAGTAAAAAGAACAGAAATTCCATTATTGCTAAATCTATTCATGTGATTCGATGAAGAATAACAGCAAATCATGGGATATTTTCTATAAAATAAACGGGGAAATTCAAAATGCTTGGGGTTGGGAATGAAGGAATGTCTACACTACCCGGATTGAATCAAATACAATTTGAAGGATTTTGTAGATTCATTGATCGGGGCTTACCAGAAGAACTTTTGAAGTTTCCAAAAATAGAAGATACGGATCAAGGAATTGAATTTGAGTTATTTGTGGAAACATATCAATTGGTAGAACCCTCGATAAAAGAAAAAGATGCTGTATATGAATCACTTACATATTCCTCTGAATTCTATATATCCGCGGGATTATTTTGGAAAAACAGTAGGTATATCCAAGAACAAATTATTTTTATTGGAAACATTCCTCTAATGAATTCCCTGGGAACTTCTATAGTAAATGGAATATACAGAATTGTAATCAATCAAATATTGCAAAGCCCCGGTATCTATTATCGTTCAGAATTGGACCATAACGGAGTTTCAGTCTATACTGGCACAATAATATCAGATTGGGGAGGAAGATTGGAGTTAGAAATTGATAGAAAAGCAAGGATATGGGCTCGTGTAAGTAGGAAACAGAAAATATCTATTCTAGTTCTATCATCAGCTATGGGTTCGAATTTAAGCGAAATTCTTGAGAACGTTTGCTACCCTGAAATTTTCTTGTCTTTCCTCAATGAAAAGGAGGAAAAAAAAATAGGGTCAAAAGAAAATGCCATTTTGGAGTTTTATCGACAATTTGCTTGTGTAGGCGGAGATCCCATATTTCCTGAATCTTTATGTACAGAATTACAAAAAAATTTTTTTCAACAAAGATGTGAATTGGGGGGGATTGGTCGGCGAAATATGAACCGAAGGCTGAATATTGATATACCTGAGAACAATCCGTTTTTGTTACCGCGAGATATATTGACAGCTGCAGATCATTTGATTGGAATGAAATTTGGAATGGGTACACTTGACGATATGAATCATTTGAAAAATAAACGTATTCGTTCCGTAGCAGATCTCTTACAAGATCAATTTGGGTTGGCTCTCGTTCGTTTAGAAAATATAATTACAGGAACTATATCTGGAGAAATTAAATATAAATTTATACCGACTCCTCAGCATTTAGTGACTTCAACTCCATTAACAACCACTTATGAATCTTTTTTTGGATTACACCCATTATCTCAAGTTTTAGATCGAACCAATCCATTGACCCAAATAGTTCATGGGAGAAAATGGAGTTATTTGGGTCCTGGAGGATTGACGGGGCGAACTGCTAGTTTTCGGATACGGGATATCCATCCTAGTCACTATGGACGCCTTTGTCCAATTGACACCTCGGAAGGAATCAATGTCGGACTTATTGGATCCTTGGCAATTCATGCAAGGATTGGTCGTTGGGGGTCTATAGAAAGTCCATTTTTTGAAATTTCAGAGAGATCAAAAAGAATACGAATGCTTTATTTATCACCAAGTAGAGATGAATACTATATGGTAGCGACGGGAAATTTTTTAGCACTGAATCGCGATATTCAGGAGGAGCAGATTGTTCCAGCTCGATACCGTCAAGAATTTCTGACTATTGCATGGGAACAGGTTCATCTTCGAAGTATTTTTCCCTTTCAATATTTTTCTATTGGAGCTTCCCTAATTCCTTTTATCGAGCATAATGATGCGAATCGGGCTTTGATGAGTTCTAATATGCAACGTCAAGCAGTTCCTCTTTCTCGGTCCGAAAAGTGCATTGTTGGAACTGGATTGGAACGCCACGTGGCCCTAGATTCAGGAGTTCCCGCTATAGCCGAACACGAGGGAAAGGTCGTTTCTAACGATACTGACAAGATCGTTTTATTTGGAAATGGGGATGCTCTAAGCATTCCATTAATTATATATCAACGTTCCAACAAAAATACTTGCATGCATCAAAAATCCCAGGTTCAAAAAGGTAAATGCGTAAAAAAGGGACAAATTTTAGCAGATGGTGCTGCTACAGTTGGCGGTGAACTCGCTTTGGGAAAAAATGTATTAGTAGCTTATATGCCATGGGAAGGTTACAATTCTGAAGATGCTGTACTCATTAGTGAGCGTCTGGTCTATGAAGATATTTATACTTCTTTTCATATACGGAAATATGAAATTCAGACTCATGTGACAAGCCATGGTCCTGAAAGAATCACTAAAAAAATTCCACATCTAGAAGCCCATTTACTCCGAAATTTAGACAAAAATGGAATTGTGATTCTGGGATCTTGGGTAGAAACGGGCGATATTTTAGTGGGTAAATTAACGCCTCAAATGGCGAAAGAATCCTCATATGCCCCCGAAGATAGATTATTACGAGCTATACTTGGGATTCAGGTATCCACCTCAAAGGAAACTTGTCTAAAACTACCTATAGGTGGTAGGGGCCGAGTTATTGATGTGAGATGGATCCACAGTTCTATCTATAATCCAGAAACGATTCATATATATATTTCACAGAAACGTGAAATCAAAGTAGGTGATAAAGTGGCCGGGAGACATGGAAATAAAGGTATCGTTTCAAAGATTTTGTCTAGACAGGATATGCCTTATTTGCAAGATGGAAGACCCGTTGATATGGTCTTCAATCCATTAGGGGTACCTTCACGAATGAATGTAGGACAGATATTGGAATGCTCGCTCGGGTTAGCTGGGAGTATGCTAAATAGACATTATCGAATAGCACCTTTTGATGAGAGATATGAACAAGAGGCTTCCAGAAAACTTGTGTTTTCTGAATTATATGAGGCCAGTAAACAAACATCAAATCCATGGATATTTGAACCCGAGTATCCGGGAAAGAGCGGAATATTTGATGGAAGAACAGGGAATCCTTTTGAACAGCCTGTTATAATAGGAAAGCCTTATATCTTGAAATTAATTCATCAAGTTGATGATAAAATACACGGACGTTCCACTGGACATTATGCACTTGTTACACAACAACCCCTTAAAGGAAGGGCCAAACAAGGAGGACAACGGGTAGGCGAGATGGAGGTTTGGGCCCTCGAGGGATTCGGTGTTGCTCATATTTTACAAGAGATGCTGACTTATAAATCCGATCATATTAAAGCTCGTCAAGAAGTACTCCGAACTACGATTCTTGGAGGAACAATACCTAAACCTGTGGATGCTCCAGAATCTTTTCGATTGCTCGTTCGAGAACTACGATCTTTGGCTCTGGAACTGAACCATTTCCTTGTATCTGAGAAAGACTTCCAGATTCAAAGGAAGGAAGTTTAATTGGACTGAATCAGAAATTTTATTCTATGATTGATCAGTATAAACATCAACACCTTCGAATTGGATCAGTTTCTCCTGAACAAATAAGTGCTTGGGCAAAAAAAATCCTACCTAATGGAGAAATAGTTGGGGAGGTAACAAAACCCTATACTCTTCATTACAAAACCAATAATCCTGAAAAAGATGGATTATTTTGTCAAAGAATTTTTGGGCCTATAAAAAGTGGGATTTGTGCTTGTGGAAATTATCGAGTAATCGGAGATAAAAAAGACCAACCAAAATTTTGTGAACAATGCGGGGTAGAATTTGTTGATTCTCGAATACGTAGATATCAAATGGGGTATATAAAATTAGCATGTCCAGTAACCCATGTGTGGTATTTGAAACGTCTTCCTAGTTATATCGCGAGTCTTTTAGATAAACCTCTTAAAGAATTAGAAAATCTAGTATACTGCGATGTGTGATTTGATAAAAATTATTATTGTACAGATTTCGAACGATAAACTGTCATTCCATTCAATTTAATTGGGATGTCCTCTATCTGGCATGTCTCTTGGGATGAGTAACATGAAGCTCAGAATTCATGGGTGTATTGAATACTCCCCAATCAATAAGGGAATTGGTCTATGGTCAATTCAGTAACAAATAAAAATTTATTTATAACTGTACGTACCTTGTGAAAAAAAAAAATACTTTTTTTGGGGGGGGTTCATTATTCCATCTCTTTTTTTTTTTAGAACTATAATTATGTTCAAAGAATAAAATATATCATGATTGCAGAAGTCTATCTATCGCATATAGGCTTAAAGACATTGTGGCATAACCGTCGAGGTGACGTCTTGACCTAAAAGATCAAATGGTATGATATATAGACAAAGAAATCTCTTATGAATTCGAGGATATTTTTTTATGAATAGTTTTTTTTTTAGAGGATTCCTCGTTCGAAGGGAGGTAGACTACTCAAGAATTTTACATTTCATTTCTGTCGTAATTTTGAATTGGATAAATAATTCAGAAAATAAAAAAGAAGAATGTATCAATGAAATGTTGCTTTGTCTTTATTGATAACTTGAGTAAAGAGTAAACCTTTTTTATTTTAGATTAGAGGTTTTCATAAATTTGAAAGCGGAAACCCCTTTCTTTATTGTGTATAAATACTTTAGCCGGATGAGAGGAAACCCTCATGTCCGATTTTCAAAGGGGGAGATCCATCTTATTGGATCCTATCCAAATTTTTCATTTGCTAGGCCCGTAGTTAAAAAACCAACTTTCTTACGATTACGAGGTTTATTCGAATATGAAATCCAATCCTGGAAATACAGTATCCCAGACTTTTTTGCTACTCAAGATTTCGATCCATTTCGAAATAGAGAAATTTCTAGTGGAGCAAGTGCTATACGAGAACAATTAGTTGATCTGGATTTAAGAATTATTATGGATTCTTCGTTGGTAGAATGGAAAGAATTAGGAGAAGAGGGATCCACTGACAATGAAAATGAATGGGAAGATCGAAAGGTTGGAAGAAGAAAGAATTTTTTGGTTCGACGCATGGAATTAGCTAAGCATTTTATCCGAACAAATATAGAACCAGAATGGATGGTTTTATGTCTCTTACCAGTTCTTCCTCCCGAATTGAGACCTATTATTGAAATAGATGGAGGTAAACTAATGAGTTCGGATATTAATGAACTCTATCAAAGAGTTATCTATCGGAACAATACTCTTATTGATCTATTAACTGAATTTACACCAAGGGGATTACTAATGTCTCAAGAAAAAGCGGTACAAGAAGCCGTGGATACACTTCTTGATAATGGAATCCGCGGACAACCAATGAGGGACGGTCATAATAAAGTTTACAAATCGTTTTCAGATATAATTGAGGGCAAAGAGGGAAGATTTCGAGAGACTCTACTTGGAAAACGGGTTGATTATTCGGGGCGTTCCGTTATTGTTGTAGGTCCATCACTTTCATTACATCGATGTGGATTGCCCCGCGAAATAGCAATAGAGCTATTTCAGACATTTCTAATTCGTGGTTTAATTCGAAAACATTTTGCTTCGAACATAGTAGTTGCTAAGAGTAAAATCCGGGAAAAAGAACCGATTGTATGGGAAATACTTCAAGAAGTTATGCGGGGGCATCCAGTATTGCTAAATAGAGCACCTACTTTGCATAGATTGGGCATACAGGCATTTCAACCCATTTTAGTAGAAGGACGTGCTATTTGTTTACATCCATTAGTGTGTAAGGGATTCAATGCAGACTTTGATGGGGATCAAATGGCTGTTCATGTGCCCTTATCTTTGGAGGCTCAAGCAGAAGCTCATTTACTTATGTTTTCTCATACGAACCTCCTGTCTCCGGCTATTGGGGATCCCATTTGCGTACCAACTCAAGATATGCTTATTGGACTTTACGTATTAACTAGCGGAAATCGTCGAGGTATTTGTGCAACCAGATATAATCCGTTTAATTGCAGGAATTCTCAAAATGAAAAAATTTGCACAAATAACTCTAAGTATATGAAAAAAAAAGAACCCTTTTTTTGCAATTCCTATGATGCAATTGGAGCTTATCGACAGAAAAGAATCAATTTAGATAGTCCTTTTTGGCTCCGGTGGCGAATAGATCAATGCATTATGTCTTCAAGAGAACTTCCTATCGAAGTTCACTATGAATCTTTTGGTACCTATTATGAGATTTATGAGCATTATTTAGTAATACGAAGTAAAAAAAAAGAAATTCGTTGTATATACATTCGAACCACTGTTGGTCATATTTCTTTTTATCGAGAAATCGAAGAAGCTATACAAGGTTTTTCTCGAGCCGATTCATATAGTATCTAATCATATACATGGTTAGTGTTGGTATCCAAGGTAGGTAAATTTATGATACTGGTGTAAATTCAGGTCAACTAGCATCTTTTTTTTTCATTTTCTACGTGAATAAACATAAAGAAAAGGAAGTTTTCCAATCATTCACTCAAATCCATTGTCTAACCGAATCCCACTGAGTGGAATATGGAGGTACTTATGGCAGAACGGGCCAATCTAGTCTTTCACAATAACGTGATAGGTGGAACCGCAATTAAACGACTTATTAGCAGATTAATAGATCATTTCGGAATGGCATATACATCACACATCCTGGATCAAGTAAAAACTCTAGGGTTCCGTCAAGCGACTGCTACATCTATTTCATTAGGAATTGATGATCTTTTAACAATACCTTCTAAAGGGTGGCTAGTCCAAGATGCTGAACAACAAAGTTCAATTTTGGAAAAACATAATCATTATGGGAATGTACATGCGGTAGAAAAATTACGCCAATCCATTGAAATATGGTATGCGACAAGCGAATATTTGCGACAAGAAATGAATCCTAATTTTAGGATGACTGACCCCTTTAATCCAGTCCATATAATGTCTTTTTCGGGAGCTAGAGGAAATGCATCTCAAGTGCACCAATTAGTCGGAATGAGAGGATTAATGTCAGATCCACAAGGACAAATGATTGATTTACCCATTCAAAGCAATTTACGTGAAGGACTGTCTTTAACAGAATATATAATTTCTTGCTACGGAGCCCGTAAAGGGGTTGTAGATACTGCTGTACGAACATCAGATGCTGGATATCTTACACGGCGACTTGTTGAAGTGGTTCAACACATTGTTGTACGTCGAACAGATTGCGGTACCATCCGAGGGATTTCTGTAAATACCCGAAATGGAATGATGCCAGAAAGAATTTTGATACAAACATTAATTGGTCGTGTAGTAGCAGACGATATATATATAGGTTCACGGTGCATTGTCGTTAGAAATCAAGATATTGGAATTGGACTTATCAATCGATTCATAACTTTTCAAACACAACCTATATTTATTCGAACCCCCTTTACCTGTAGGAATACCTCTTGGATTTGCCGATTGTGTTATGGGCGGAGTCCTATTCATGGGGACCTGGTAGAATTGGGAGAAGCTGTAGGTATTATTGCTGGTCAATCTATTGGAGAACCGGGAACTCAACTAACATTAAGAACTTTTCATACTGGTGGAGTATTCACAGGGGGTACTGCAGAATATGTGCGAGCCCCCTCGAACGGAAAAATAAAATTTAACGAGGATTTAGTTCACCCTACACGCACACGTCATGGATATCCTGCTTTTATATGTAAAATAGACTTGTATGTAACTATCGAAAGTCACGATATTATACATAACGTGATTATTCCATCAAAAAGTTTTCTAGTAGTTCAAAATGATCAATATGTAAAATCAGAACAAGTAATTGCTGAGATCCGCGCGGGAACATATATTTTTAATTTGAAAGAAAGGGTTCGAAAACATATTTATTCTGACTCCGGAGGGGAAATGCATTGGAGTACCGATGTGTACCATGCATCAGAATTTAGGTATAGTAATGTACATATCTTACCAAAAACAAGTCATTTATGGATATTGTCAGGAAAGTCGTGCAGGTCTGATACAATCCATTTTTTACTTCGCAGGGATCAAGATCAAATTCACATGGATTCTCTTTCAAATGGAAAAAGAAATACTTCTAATCTTTTTGTAAGTAATGATCACGTAAAACAGAAATTTTTTAGTTTCAAGACTTTTGGTACAAAAGAAAAGGGGATTCGCGATTATTCCATATTTAATCAAACCATATGTACGGATCATTCTCATTTAATGGATCCTGCTATTTTTCACGATACCTTTAATTTATTGGCGAAAAGGCGAAGAAATAGATTTCTTATTCCATTTCCATTCCAATCGATTCAAGAACGAAAGAACGAACTAATGCCCCCTTCCGGTGTCCCCATTGAAATACCTATCAATGGAATTTTTCATAGAAATAGTATTTTTGCTTATTTTGATAATCCTCAATACAGAAAACAGAGTTCGGGAATTATTAAATATAGAACTATAGGAATTCATTCCGTTTTTCAAAAAGAAGATTTCATTGAGTATCGAGGAATCAAAGAATTAAATACAAAATACCAAATAAAAGTAGATCGCTTTTTTTTTATTCCCGAAGAAGTGCATATTTTACCCAAATCTTCTTGCATAATGGTACGGAATAATAGTCTCGTTGGAATAGGAACACCAATCACTTTCAATATAAGAAGTCGAGTAGGCGGATTGCTCCGATTAGAAAAGAAAAAAAAAAAAATTATATTAAAAATATTTTCTGGAAATATCCACTTTCCCGGAGAGATGGATAAGAGATCCCGACACAGTGCCACCTTGATAACACCCGGAACGGTAAAAAAAAAATGGAAGGAATCAAAAAAAACGAACAATTGGATCTATATCCAATGGATCGAAACTACCAAGAAAAAGTATTTTGTTTTGGTTCGACCTGTAATTTTTTATGAACTACCGGACAGTATTCATTTTGGAAAACTTTTTCCCCAAGATCTATTTCAGGAAAGGGATAATCTGGAACTAAAAGTTGTCAATTATATTCTTTATGGAAATGGAAAATACATTCGGGGAATTTCCGACACAAGGATTCAATTAGTTCGGACTTGTTTAGTCTTGAATTGGGATCAAGGCAAAAAAGGGTCTTCTATTGAGGAGGCCCCCGCTTCCTTTGTTGAAGTAAGTACAAACGGTTTGATTGAGTATTTTCTAAGAATTGACTTAGTGAAATCGAATACTTCATATATCAGAAAAAGAAATGACCCGTCTGGTTTAGGATTGATCGCGGATAATGAATTGGATCGGATCAATCCATTTTTTTCTATTCATTCCAAGGCAAAAATTCAACAATCAATTAGCCAAAATCACGGAACTATTCGTATGTTGTTGAATAGAAATAAGGAATCCCGATCTTGGATAATTTTGTCATCATCTAATTGTTTTCAAATGAGATCATTCAATAATGTAAAATATCACAATGGGATAAACAAAGATCCCACAATTCCAATTAATAATAAGAATTCTTTAGGCCCTTTAGGAATAGCCCTTCAAGTTGCCAATTTTTATTCACTTTATCATTTAAAAACTTATAATCAGATCTCAATAATTAAAAGTTGGCAACTTGACAAATTAACGGAAATTTTTCAAGTAATTAAATATTATTTAATGGACGAAAATGAGAAAATTTTTAAACCGGATCCATACAGTAATATCGTTTTGAATCCATTCCATTTGAATTGGGATTTTCTCCATCATTATTATTCTGAAAAAACGTTTACAATAATTAGTCTTGGACAATTTATTTGTGAAAATATATGTATAGCTCAAATAAAAAATGGACCACACCTAAAACTAAAATCGGGTCAAGTTCTAACTGTTCAAATGGATTCTGTAATAATAAGATCGGCGAACCCCTATTTGGCGACTCCAGGAGCAACCATTCATGGAGATTATGGGGAGATCCTTTATCAAGGAGATATTTTAGTTACATTCCTATATGAAAAATCGAGATCCGGTGATATAACACAAGGTCTTCCAAAAGTGGAACAGATATTAGAAATACGTTCGATTGATTCAATATCGATGAATCTAGAAAAAAGAATTGATGCGTGGAACGAGTGTATAACAAGAATTCTCGGCATTCCTTGGGGATTCTTGATTGGTGCTGAGCTAACTATAGCTCAAAGTCGTATTTCTTTGGTTAATAAAATCCAAAAGGTTTATCGATCCCAGGGAGTACACATCCATAATAGACATATCGAAATTATTGTGCGTCAAATAACATCCAAAGTCTTGGTTTCAGAAGATGGAATGTCTAATGTATTTTTACCAGGCGAACTAATTGGATTATTGCGAGCAGAACGAACGGGACGTGCCTTGGAAGAAGCAATTTGTTACCGAGCTTTATTATTGGGAATAACAAAAACATCTTTGAATACTCAAAGTTTCATATCCGAAGCGAGTTTTCAAGAAACTGCTAGAGTTTTAGCAAAAGCAGCTCTTCGGGGTCGTATCGATTGGTTGAAAGGTCTTAAAGAAAATGTTGTTTTAGGGGGAATGATACCCGTTGGTACCGGATTCAAAAGAATAACGGACCGTTCACGGTCAAGGCAACATAAGACGATTACCCGGAAAAAAAAAAAATTATTCGAAGTAGAAATTAGAAATCTTTTCTTCCATCACAGAAAATTATTAGATTAGAAATCTAAGATTTAATGCTTCCTAAAAGTGGATTCGATTCATCCCTTTATTTTAAATGCATTCATTTGATTTGGTAATAAAGTATAATAAAAACAAAATAATAAATAGAACAAAATGAATGGCCTGATTATATATTAATCGCCAACCGTCTATAAAAGAGAAGGTTCCATCGGAACAATTATTTATTGCTATTTCAGGATACTTGGTCTCTTTTTTTTTATTGAAAAAAAAAAAGTGTGGGGATAAATGACAAAAAGATATTGGAACATAACTTTTGAAGAGATGATGGAAGCTGGAGTTCATTTTGGCCATGATACTAGGAAATGGAATCCTCGAATGGCACCTTTTATATCGGCAAAACGGAAAGGTATTCATATTATAAATCTTACCCGAACTGCTCGTTTTTTATCCGAAACTTGTGATTTGGTTTTTGATGCAGCAAGCAGAGGAAAACAATTCTTAATTGTTGGTACGAAAAAAAAAGCAGCCTATTCAGTAAGACGGGCTGCAATAAGAGCCCGATGTCATTATGTTAATAAAAAATGGCTCGGAGGTATGTTAACGAATTGGTATACTACAGAAACGAGACTTCGTAAGTTCAGGGACTTGAGAACGGAGCAAAAAACGGGGAAAATAAACTCTCTTCCAAAAAGAGATGCCGCTATGTTGAAGAGACAATTATCTCATTTGGAAAGATATCTGGGCGGCATAAAATATATGACAGGGTTACCCGATATTGTAATAATCGTTGATCAGCAAGAAGAATATACGGCTCTTAGAGAATGTATCACTTTGGGAATTCCAACGATTTGTTTAATCGATACAAACTGTGACCCCGATCTCGCCGATATTTCGATTCCGGCTAATGATGATGCTATAGCTTCAATCCGCTTAATTCTTAACAAATTGGTTTTTGCAATTTGTGAGGGTCGTTCTAGCTAGCTATATACGGAATTTGTGATTAATAATAAGATAAATAAATTTTTAGATTTGGTTGGGCGGTCATAGATTTATGGAATCGCTTATTATAGCATTAAAAAATTGTGAAAAAAAAGAAATCTTTTGTGATTAGTAGGTATTCAAAATAGAAAATGAAAGTAAAATAAGGAAATGGTTGAATCAAAATAATTCCCTTTCAAGTTATATATATTTTTTTTTAGAGGGCAGGGCAATATGAATGTTCTATTATGTTACATCAACACATTAAACAGATTCTTTGATATATCTGCTGTGGAAGTAGGTCAACATTTCTATTGGCAAATAGGGGATTTTCAAGTGCATGCTCAAGTACTTATTACCTCTTGGGTTGTAATTGCTATCTTATTAATTTCAACCATTCTAGTTGTTAGAAATCCGCAAACTATTCCCACGTCCGGTCAGAATTTTTTTGAATATGTCCTTGAATTCATTCGAGACGTGAGCAAAACTCAGATTGGAGAAGAATATGGTCCGTGGGTTCCGTTTATTGGAACTCTCTTTCTATTTATTTTTGTTTCGAATTGGTCAGGGGCTCTTTTGCCTTGGAAAATTATAAAGTTACCTCATGGAGAGTTAGCTGCACCCACAAATGATATAAATACTACCGTTGCGTTAGCTTTACTTACGTCAGTAGCCTATTTCTATGCAGGTATTTCAAAAAAAGGATTGGCGTATTTTGGTAAATACATCCAACCAACTCCAATACTTTTACCTATTAACATCTTAGAAGATTTCACAAAACCCCTATCGCTTAGTTTTCGACTTTTCGGAAATATATTAGCTGATGAATTAGTAGTAGTTGTTCTTGTTTCGTTAGTACCTTTAGTAGTTCCTATACCTGTTATGTTCCTTGGATTATTTACAAGCGGTATTCAAGCTCTTATTTTTGCTACCTTAGCTGCGGCTTATATAGGTGAATCCATGGAAGGACATCATTGACTAGTTATCTATCAAAATAGTCTTTTTTCTTCGTTTAACCCGCGACAAAGTATGTGTTGCTCACGATAATCTACTTAAGAAAAAGAAATCAAAAAATCCAAAGAAATTTTCAAAAGTTTTAATAATAATCAAAAGGATTATCTAAATCCCCCAAAAAGATGCAATAATAATAAGTATAAATAAAAACAATTACCGGGCAATTCAATTGTAAAAAAAATATGTAAAATCGAACTAGAAAAAATTTCCGTTTCATTCATTCAATGATTGACCCAAGTATATTAATTTTCATAAATATAAATAAAAAAGAATATCTAAAATCACATTTAGATCACTTAAATTCTTATTTTTCCATGTAAAAATTCGGTCTAACGAATTGATTTAGATTAATTCGATCCATAGGGGGTAATTAGTGAATAAAAGAAAGGCCTTTCAAAAAAATAGAGATTGGGGATTAGGTGAGGGGGTCGAACTGGGTGTATATATAATCTAATCGTTATAAGACAACCCTTTTTTTTGGGGGGGGTTCCAAGAATGATTCTCGAATCCCATTGAATCTAAGATACAACTAATTGGTTTACGCTATGGAACAAACACATGTATATGTCATAGTAGATATTCATTAGTTATATATGACTATATATCTAAATTTGTCCTGCTACTACTCTAATCTAAAATCTAAATTTAGGTGGGGATTCAAAAAAAAAAGATCCATCTTTTGTAATTGTGAATTGAATGACTATAAAAATAAAGAAAGAACGAAGAATTAAAAGAAAGGTTCAAAATCTAAGATAAGAACAAAAATTGTATGTATTCCCCAAAAACTACATCGGTAGAAACGAAAAAAAGTAAATATCGAAGTAATTTTGATAATTCAATAAAAATTATTCAGTTTTGAATTTTGAATTACACTTCGACTAGATAAATATGAAGAATGAAACAATTAAGTCATAATTTCTTTGTTGATTATATTATTAACTATTTCTTTATTTTATTTGGAATAGGAGAAACTTATCATGAATCCACTGATTTCTGCTGCTTCTGTTATCGCTGCTGGGTTGGCCGTCGGGCTTGCTTCTATTGGACCTGGGGTTGGTCAAGGCACAGCTGCAGGGCAAGCTGTAGAAGGGATTGCGCGACAACCAGAAGCAGAGGACAAAATAAGGGGTACTTTATTACTTAGTCTGGCTTTTATGGAAGCTTTAACTATTTATGGGCTGGTTGTAGCATTAGCGCTTTTATTTGCCAATCCTTTTGTTTAATCTTTTTAAAAAAATAGAAAAATCAAAATTGTTTTTTCCGCGGACTTTCATAGCTTCTCTTGATTTTTATTATATTCAGATTTCACTCCGACAATTTTTTCTTCATTCGGATTAACATAACGATTCGCCCTCTTCCGCCCCTTTATTTAGTCCAATGAACCCCCCCTTTTTTTATGAAGTATCGGGAAATCTTTCAATCGACTAACCAATTCAAAATATAGAATATATTTATATATAAATATATTCTATATTCTCTAATATATAGAATAGTCTTCTTATTCTATTGATATTCTTACAAATAATGAATAGTTATTATTAGTAAGAAATGGAAAAATAATTATTCTATATATAGAATATTCATATTAAATAATAATATGATAGTTTATTCTATCATATAAAAAAACGAATAAAAAAATAAAAAAAAAAACCGGGAATCGTAGAAAGAAAATGAGTCTATCCATAAGAGGAGATGCGATCATATGAAAAATATAACCGATTCTTTTCTTTGCTTCCTTTACTGGCCATCCGCCGGAAGTTTCGGGTTTGATACCGATATTTTAGCAACAAATCTAATAAATCTAAGTGTAGTACTGGGTGTATTGATTTTTTTTGGAAAGGGAGTGTGTGCGAGTTGTTTATTTCAAAGAATAGATTGGATCCAACCAACTGCATTTTTTTCGTTATAACTAGGAAAATGTGCATGATCCAGCGAATGACTTCTTACTAAAAAAAAAAAAAAAAGTTAAGAACCATAGCATTTCGCGATTCATTGGTAAATCTACTTTGATTCTCTATCAACCAAGAATTTTGGAACATTACCATGGTTAAAGCTTACCAGTTTGAAGTTTAGACGCAGTGTAGTATTCTTTCTACCACTATGTTAATGTTAATATGGAAATTCGAATTTTATCGATATAG